CGCTATTCATAATGGAAAGGAACATATACCCATTTATATAACGGATCGTATGGTAGGTCACAAATTGGGGGAATTCGCACCTACTCTTACTTTCGCAAAACATGCAAGAAACGATAGTAAATCTCGTCGTTAAGTTAATTTTGATAACTAAAAAATTAAAGTAAAAAGTGTTTATCATTCATTAGTAGGGGATAACCTTATGATAAAGAATTTGAATTCAAGCAGAGAAGTAAAAATTTTAGCTCACCAGAGATGTAATATGTCTGTTTTCAAAGTGCGAAGAGTAATTGATCAGATTCGCGGACGTTCCTATGAAGAAACACTTATGATACTGGAACTCATGCCTTATCGAGCATCTTATCCCATTTTAAAATTAGTTTATTCCGCAGCAGCAAACGCGAATCATAATATGGGTTTGAACGAAGCAGATTCATTCATTAGTGAAGCCAAAGTCAATAAGGGTCCTATTAGGAAAAAATTAAGACCTCGGGCTCGGGGTCGGAGTTATCTGATAAAAAGACCCGCTTGTAATATAACAATTGTATTAAAAGAGAAATCAAAAGATCAATCTCCAATTTAGAATTTAGATAAATTCATAATTCATATTAAATCAAATCCTATAACATCAAAGCCTATATATATAAATATATAGATTAGATGGAATTAGATGGAATGGAACGATAATATAATAGAAAAATATGGGACAAAAAATAAATCCACTTGGTTTCAGACTTGGTACAACCCAACGTCATCATTCCTTTTGGTTCGCACAACCAAAAAATTATTCTATAGGTCTACAGGAAGATGAAAAAATACGTAATTGTATCAAGAACTATATACAAAAAAATAAAAGAATCTCTTCAGGTTTCGAAGGAATCGCACGTATAGAAATTCAAAAACGAATCGATTTAATCCAGGTCATAATCTATATTGGATTTCCAAATTTATTGATAGAAGGCCAAACACGAGGAATCGAAGAATTACAGACAAATGTACAAAAAGAATTTTCTTCCGCGAACCGGAGACTTAACATTGCTATCACAAGAGTTGAAAAACCTTATGGACAACCGAATATTCTTGCAGAATATATAGCTTTACAATTAAAAAATAGAGTTTCGTTTCGAAAGGCAATGAAAAAAGCTATTGAATTAACTGAACAAACTGATACAAAAGGAATTCAAGTGCAAATAGCAGGTCGTATCGACGGAAAAGAAATTGCACGTGTCGAATGGATAAGAGAAGGTAGGGTTCCCCTACAAACAATTCGCGCTAAAATTGATCATTGTTCCTATACAACTCGAACTATTTATGGAGTTTTGGGCATAAAAATTTGGATATTTGTAGACGAGGGATGATAGGCCTTTTTTTTTCTTGCTGCGATCTTGTCCAGTACTAGAACAAAAAATGACAAACTGTTTCATTCTTTTTTCCGGTAACTCAAACATAAAATGATCAATTCTATAAGGTTGAATAAAAATTTGATTGACCATTTGTTATAATTGCTATGCTTAGTGTGTGACTCGTTAATTTTTTCTTTAGAGTTTAAAGTTAGCTGGGATAAAAAAAAGATTGACCCCTGCTATAAACTTAATAACTACATAAACTAATAACCAACTTATTGCTTCGTATTGTCGAGATCCCAAGAAACAGTCACTATATGAGTAGATCAATCATATAGTTGCAGCAACTGAAACTGAAAATTTTCCATTATAGATTGTGAAACAAAAAAGGGGATGTGGATAAATGGAAGGATGATAGAAAGAGAGAACAAAAATATCAATGATATATGATTCCAATTTGTATGGTTTCTGAATTACCACATAAAAGGCAATGTGATAAAGCATCAATACTGAAAATAACACTAATAATAAAATAAATAATAAAGAGCCTCGGGTTAATAAAAATTAAGGAGATTAACTCGGGAACAAATTTTATTGGGAGCTCCATTCCAGAATTCAGGCCTAACCATTAATAGAGAAGCTATGAGAACGACGAAACCTGTGACTGCATAGGATTCTATTAAAATAAAAACGAATCCGAATAATTCATTGGGTAGGATGGCGGAACAAACCAAGAAAAAACTGATTTATTCTGAGAGGTCATCGACTGACCTCCGAATGAAACAGAAGAGAGTCAATATTCGCCCGCGAAACCTTTATTTATTGGGACATTACAATATTTATTTTGACATGATTTGATAAGAGTAAAAATAAGGATCGCTATCATTATAAAATATTAAATAATCTACATCTTTAAATATACATAACATAAATATGTACTACACGTTTAGCGGGATATCCTCTATATATTCCTATGCTATGTAACAAATTCAATATCAAAAAAAGCCACTATCACTATTTAGTTAATATATCACTATATTTAGTTAATATATATTGTATCCGTATGTAATTGAATCCCTTCCTTCGTGAGGAGCTGGATGAGAAGAAACTCTCATGTCCAGTTCTGGAGTAGAGATGGAATTAAGAAATAACCATCAACTATAACCCAAAAAGAACCAGATTTCGTAAACAACATAGAGGAAGAATGAAGGGAATATCTTGTCGAGGCAATCATATTAGTTTCGGCAGATACGCTCTTCAGGCACTTGAACCCGCTTGGATCACAGCTAGACAAATCGAAGCAGGACGAAGAGCAATGACACGATATGCGCGTCGTGGTGGAAAAATATGGGTACGTATATTTCCCGACAAACCTGTTACAGTAAGACCTACGGAAACACGTATGGGTTCGGGGAAGGGATCCCCGGAATTTTGGGTATCTGTTGTTAAACCAGGCCGAATACTTTATGAAATGAGCGGAGTATCAGAAACTGTAGCCAGAGCAGCTATTTCAATAGCTGCGTCCAAAATGCCTATACGAACTCAATTTGTTATTTCAGAATAAGGGTGTAAAATTAAAGAGTGCATTGAGGATTAAAAAACAACAAACAGCAAGTATATTTATTTCTGGACGGACAATATTTCTTTTTTTTTATAACCTTTGCATTGCAATAACGGATTCAAATAAAATGATATGATTCAACCTCAGACCCTTTTAAATGTAGCGGATAACAGCGGAGCTCGAGAATTGATGTGTATTCGAATCATAGGAGCTGGTAATCACCGATATGCTCATATTGGTGACGTTATTGTTGCTGTAATCAAAGAGGCAGTTCCCAATATGCCACTAGAAAAATCAGAAGTTATTAGAGCTGTAATTGTACGTACTTGTAAAGAACTCAAACGCGACAACGGTATGATAATACGATATGATGACAATGCAGCGGTTGTGATTGATCAGGAAGGAAATCCAAAAGGAACTCGAGTTTTTGGTGCGATCGCTCGAGAATTGAGACAATTGAATTTTACTAAAATAGTTTCATTGGCTCCCGAGGTATTATAAATCCAAATATAGAATACTATGATAGAGAAGAAATATCTGAAATAGATCAAATTAGTAAATAAATTAATAGATTGTGTCTCACGCATATACTTTTTAAAAAATAAATAAAACATGTTGATTATATCCAAATTGGAAGGAACCAATAATTTTAGTTCGTCATGGGGAAGGACACTATTGCTGATATAATAACTTCTATAAGAAATGCGGACATGGATAAAAAAGGAACAGTTCGGATACCATCTACAAATATCACCGAAAACATTGTTAAAATACTTCTACGAGAAGGTTTTATTGAAAATGTTCGGAAACATCAGGAAAATAACAAAAATTTCTTGGTTTCAACCCTACGACATAGAAAAACTAGTAAGGGAGCATATAGAACTGTTTTAAAGCGTATCAGTCGACCCGGTTTACGAATTTATTCCAACTATCGAGGAATTCCTAAGATTTTAGGTGGAATAGGAATTGTAATTCTTTCTACTTCTCGGGGTATAATGACAGATCGAGAAGCTCGACAAGAAAAAATTGGAGGAGAAATTTTGTTATATATATGGTAATCCTTCTCCTCTAGTATCCTAATTTTATCTCTAACTTCCTATTTATTTGTGAAATAGAGAGGAAAAGTGAGTTATATAACCCTTCCTCTATTAGTTGCTACTTCAAGGAGGTTACCTGGAATGAAAGAACAAAAATTGATTCATGAAGGTTTAATTACCGAATCACTTCCCAACGGTATGTTCCGGGTTCGCTTAGACAATGAGGATGTAATTCTAGGTTATGTTTCAGGGAGGATCCGACGGAGTTTTATACGTATACTACCAGGAGATAGAGTAAAAATTGAAGTAAGTCGTTATGATTCAACCAGAGGGCGTATAATTTATAGACTTCGCAACAAAGATTCGAGCGATTAGGTAATTTTCGAAATTCCTTTCATGGGAATACAATTCGAAGTGAAAACCAAATCCAAGAGACTTATTTTCTTCCAAGGAATAGATTCAGAATAAGGAATAAGAAATATGAAAATAAGGGCTTCGGTTCGTAAAATCTGTGAAAAATGTCGACTGATCCGTAGGCGCGGACGAATTATAGTAATTTGTTCCAATCCGAGACATAAACAGAGACAAGGGTAATCTAAAAAAGCTTTCTAAACTAAAGGAAGGACAAAAAAGGTCTCTTTTAACATGAAATGGATATTTCCATATCTTCTCTTTCTATATATTTCTAACTCATATTTATGAGATGATAAAATATGACAAAAGCTATACCAAGAATTGGTTCACGTAGGAATGGGCGTATTAGTTCACGTAAAACTGGGCGTAGAATACCAAAAGGAATTATTCATGTTCAAGCAAGTTTCAACAATACCATTGTAACTGTTACAGATGTACGAGGTCGAGTGGTTTCTTGGGCCTCCGCTGGTACTTCTGGATTCAAAGGCACAAGAAGAGGGACACCCTATGCTGCTCAAGCAGCCGCCGTAAATGCTATTCGTACAGTTTTGGATCAGGGTATGCAACGAGTAGAAGTTATGATAAAGGGTCCTGGTCTCGGACGAGATGCAGCATTACGAGCCATTCGTAGAAGTGGTCTACTATTAA